AAGCCAAAAATGGTGATCAAATAGGAAAAGGAAATGGTGATCAAGCAGAAGAACATGAAATGGCCTTGATACGTTACTCGCAACAATCAGATTTTCGTCGTGATCTAATCAAAGGGTCGATGCGGGCTCAAAGACGTAAAACAGTCACTTGGGAAATGTTTCAAACAGATGTACACTCCCCCCTTTTTTTTGACAGAATAGACAAAACACCTTTGTTTTCTTTTGATATCTCAAGGATGATGAACCTCATTTTTAGGGAGGAAAAAAGCCCAAAAATACAAACATTTGATTATGTGGGTGAAGGGGCAAAAGAGAAAGAGAAAATGGAGAAAGAACACGAAGAGGAGTATAAAAGAAAAGAGGATAAAAGACAGGAGGAGGAACGGATAGCAATAGCAGAAACTTGGGATAATATTATATTTGCTCAAGCAATAAGGAGTTCCATATTAGTAACCCACTCGATTCTTCGAAAATACATCGTATTACCTTCATTGATAATAGTTAAAAATATTGGTCGTATGTTATTATTTCAATTCCCTGAGTGGTATGAAGATTTGACCGAATGGAGTAGGGAAATGCATGTCAAATGCACATATAATGGTGTTCAATTATCGGAAACAGAATTTCCAAAAGATTGGTTAACAGACGGTATTCAGATAAAAATCCTATTTCCTTTCTCTCTGAAACCTTGGCATAGAAAAAAGCTACGATCCCATCATAAGGATCTAAGAAAAAAACAAAAAAATTTCTGTTTTTTAACGATCTGGGGGATGGAAACAGAAGTCCCCTTTGGCTCTCCCCGAAAAAAACCTTTATTTTTTGAACCCATTCATAAAACACTCGAAAAAAAAATTAGAAAAGTCAAAAAGACAGGTTTTTTCTTTCTAAGAATTATAAAAGACAACATAAAAGGTTTTCTAAAGATTCTCAACGAAAAAATAAGATGGATTATCAAAATAGTTCTATTTATAAAAAGAAAAGTGAAGAAACTCTTTTCCTTAGTGACGCGAGTCTATGACCCAAGTCAAAATGAAGAACCAAGTCAAAATGAGAAAGATTCCAAAAAAATCATCCATGAATCACCCATTATAATTGTATCCGGAGATTGGACAAATGATTCACTGATAGAAAGAAAAATTAATGATCTGGCTGATAAGACAACCAAAATCTGGGATCAAGTAGAAAAGATTAGAAAAGACAAGAAAAAAAAACCTCTAACTCCAGATATTGAGGATATAGATATTAGTACTAACAAGGGAAATTTTAGTAATAAAAGAACCGAATCACGGAAACATATTTTTCAAATATCTAAAAAAAGAAGAAGTGCCCCATTAATCTCTAAATGGAACTCTTTTATGAAATCTTTCATTGAAAGAATATACATGGGTATCCTTCTATGTATCACTAACATTTACAGGATCAATGCACAATTTTTTCTTGACTCAACAAAAAATACTTTAAATGGATACACTTACAATGACGAAATAAAGGAAAAGGATACTAATGAAACGAATCCCAATATAATTCCCTTCATTTCGACTGTAAAATCTCTTTCTACTTATACTACTAATATAATTTCTACTTATACTACTAATATAAGTAGTTATAGTAATTCACCGATTTACTGCGACTTATCTTCTTTGTCTCAAGCCTATGTGTTTTACAAATTATTGCAAACCCAAGTTAGTAACAAATATAAGTCAGAATCCATATTTCATTACTACAGAACATATCCTTTTATTAAGGATAGAATAAAAGACTATTTCCATGACTATTTCCATACACGAGGAATATTTGATTCAGAATCAAAACACAAGAAACTGCGGAATTCTGGAATGAGTGAATGGAAAAACTGGTTAAAGAGCCATTATCAATACAATTTCTCCCATGACAAATGGTCTAGATTAGCACCTCTAAAATGGAGAAAGAAAGTCAATCAGCATTGTACGATTCAAAATAACGACTCACCAAAATTGGGTTCATATGAAGAAAAAGACCAATTAATTCATTCCGGGAAAAAGGATTATTATAAATATAAATTGGACTTATTGAAGAGTCCGAGTTGCGAAAAAAAAATTAAAAAACACTACAGATATGATCTTTTATCATATAAATATCTTAATTATGAAGATGTGAAAGACTCCAAGATTTATGGATCACCATTACAAGTAAACAGGCATGGAGAGATTTCTAATTACAATACATATAAATACAAATCGTTTTATGCTACAACTATAAATGATAGCCTAGAAGATAAATATACAATTGATAGGGATCAAAATCTAGATAGAAAATATTTGGAATTGAGAATCACCAATTTTTACCCTAGAAACAATATTGAAACTAGGACTAGTACGGGTATCAGAACTTTCATTAATAAAAAAAAGAAAACTACTAAGACTGGGACCAATAAGAAAGATATTCTTTCTCTTTATATCAGAATTCATCAAGAAATCCAAACAAAGCAAAAAGAGTTCTTTTTTGATTGGATGGGAATGAATGAACAAATGTTAGATCGTACTGTATCGAATCTGCGCCCTTGGTTCTTACCAGAATTTGTGCCGCTTTACGATCAATATAAGACTAATCCGTGGATCATACCAATCAAATTGCTTCTATTTGATTTTCATGGAAACAAAACAAGCGATCTTTATATAGATCCAAAGGTGGAATCTAATCAAAAAGAAAGATTTAATCCAAAACCAAAAGTAGAACCTAATCAAAAGGGATATCTTGAATTAGAGAATGGGAACCGGGACGAGAAAGAACGACAGCACCAAGAAAATCTTATATCTGATATAAGAAACCAAAAAAAAGATGTTGGAGCAAATTCCGCGGGTTCAGATATTAAGAAACGCAGAAAGAAAAAGAAATTCAAGAGCAAGAAGGAAGCGGAACTAGACTTATTTTTGAAAAAATATTTTCTTTTTCAACTCCGATGGGGTGATTCTTTCAATCAAAGAATGACCAATAATATCAAGGTATATTGTCTACTGCTTAGACTTATGAATCCGAATGAAATTGCTATATCCTCTATTCAAAGAGGAGAAATGGGTCTAGATGTAATGCTGATTAATAAGGATTTGTCTCTTCCAGAATTGATAAAAAGGGGAATATTTATTGTTGAACCGGTTCGTTTGTCTATCAAATGGGATGGAATTTCGATTATGTATCAAACCATAGCTATTTCATTGACCCATAAGGTTCAGTACCAAACTAATCGAGGATACCAGGTAAAAAAACATATTGATAAGAATTACTTGAATGGCTCGATTGCACGACACGGAGGAGTGCGTGTGAATGGGGACAATAATAATTATGATTTGCTTGTTCCTGAACATATTTTATCTCCTAGCCATCGTAGAGAATTGAGAATTATAAGCCGTTTCAATTACCGAAATAAGAACCTTGTGAATAAGAATCCAGTATTTTGCAATAGAGCTAAGACTAATGCGCAGGGGTTTGAGAAATTTGTAAATAGGGATAAGCATTTTGATACAGATACAAATAACTCTCTCAAATGGAAAGTGTTTCTTTGGCCCACTCATCGATTAGAAGATTTAGCCTGTATGAATCGTTATTGGTTTGATACCAATAATGGGAGTCGTTTCAGTATGTCAAGGATCCATATGTATAAGCAATTTGGAATTCGCTGATGTTACAATCAATTTCCCTCTTTATCACGCGCCTGGTATATGAGAACATGCAAATAAATACATTAGACTCTGATACACAAGATTCAGTCGCATATCAATTGGACCTAGGAATGAATCGACAGAATCTTTTTAGGTCCCTTTCCCTTTCATTCTGTTTCGTGAGCCCAGGAATATACCATCCCTTTGTATCTGAATAAATTTATTGTTATTATTTATTCATATTCATTTTGATTTGTTGGATAGAAAAAAGAGTAATATATGAATCAATCCAGATTATTGTGTACACCAGAACAAAATAAATGGTATTATTATTCTTGATTGGGAAGATTTATATCCGTGGGAACAAAAAGAAAAAAAGAGAAGAATTTATTTGTATGGTAAAGAATTCGCCCATATCCGTTATTCCACAAGAAGAAAAAAGGGGTTCTGTTGAATTCCAAGTATTTAATTTTACCAATAAGATAGAGAGACTTACTTCACATTTGAAACTGCACAGAAGAGACTATTTATCTCAGAGGGGTCTGCGGAAAATTCTGGGGAAACGCCAACGACTGCTGGTTTATTTATCAAAGAAAAATCGAGTGCGTTATAGGGAATTAATTAGTCAATTGGGTATTCGAGAACCAAAAACTGGTTAGTTTGGAAATTCGTTTGAATTATTCGGTTCATTAGATCTTGAATTTGGATGAACCTCGTTTCATTTTCAGGAATTCATGGAATAATGAATTGGGATCGGAGAAATGGAATAATGAATTGGAATCGGAGAATAAAAACATATGACTGTACCAGACGCAAGAAAAGACCTCCTCGTGGTCAATATGGGTCCTCAACACCCGTCAATGCATGGTGTTCTTCGACTCATTGTTACTCTAGATGGCGAAGATGTTATCGACTGTGAACCCATATTGGGTTATTTACACAGAGGAATGGAAAAAATTGCGGAAAACCGAACAATTATACAATATCTACCTTATGTAACACGTTGGGATTATTTAGCTACTATGTTCACGGAGGCAATAACCGTTAATGCACCTGAGGAATTGGGAAATATTCAAGTACCTAAAAGAGCCAGCTATATTAGGGTAATTATGCTGGAGTTGAGTCGTATAGCTTCGCATTTGTTATGGCTTGGACCTTTTATGGCCGATATCGGTGCGCAGACTCCTTTCTTCTATATTTTCAGAGAGAGGGAATTGTTATATGATCTATTCGAAGCTGCCACAGGTATGCGAATGATGCATAATTATTTCCGTATCGGGGGGGTAGCTGCTGATTTACCTCATGGCTGGATAGATAAATGTTTAGATTTCTGCGATTATTTTTTAACGGGAGTTGTTGAATATCAAAAGCTTATTACGCGCAATCCCATCTTTTTGGAACGAGTTGAAGGGGTAGGTTTTATTGGGGGAGAGGAAGCCATAAATTGGGGTTTATCAGGACCAATGCTACGAGCTTCCGGAATCCAATGGGACCTTCGTAAAGTCGATCGGTATGAGTGTTATGATGAATTCGATTGGGAAGTCCAATGGCAAAAAGAAGGAGATTCATTAGCTCGTTATTTAGTAAGAATTGGCGAAATGACGGAATCCATCAAAATTATTCAACAGGCTCTGGAAGGAATTCCGGGGGGCCCTTATGAAAATTTAGAATTCCGACGCTTTGCTGGAACAAAAGATTCAGAATTGAACGACTTTGAATATCGATTCATTAGTAAAAAGCCTTCTCCCAGTTTTGAATTGTCAAAACAAGAACTTTATGTGAGAGTAGAAGCCCCAAAGGGAGAATTAGGTATTTTTCTGATAGGAGATAATAGTGTTTTTCCTTGGAGATGGAAAATACGTCCACCCGGTTTCATCAATTTGCAAATTCTTCCTCAGCTAGTTAAAAGAATGAAATTGGCTGATATTATGACAATACTAGGTAGTATAGATATCATTATGGGAGAAGTTGATCGTTGAAATGATAATTGAAGAAGCACAAGCTATCAATTCTTTTTTCAGATCGGAATCCTCAAAAGAGGCCTATGGGCTCATATGGTTACTTGTACCTATTGTTACTCTTGTATTGGGAATCACAATAGGGGTATTAGTAATTGTGTGGCTAGAAAGAAAAATATCTGCAGGGATACAACGACGAATTGGTCCTGAGTATGCCGGCCCCCTGGGCATTCTTCAAGCTCTAGCGGATGGGGTCAAACTACTTTTCAAAGAAGATCTTCTTCCATCTAGAGGAGATATTCGTTTATTTAGTGTCGGCCCATCCGTAGCGGTCGTATCAATTCTACTGAGTTATTCAGTAATTCCCTTTGGCCACCACCTTGTACTAACCGATCTCAGTATAGGTGTTTCTCTATGGATCGCTATTTCAAGTATTGCCCCTATCGGACTTCTTATGTCCGGATATGGATCAAATAATAAATATTCCTTTTCAGGTGGTTTACGAGCTGCTGCTCAATCTATAAGTTATGAAATACCGTTAACTCCATGTGTGTTATCAATATCTCTACGTGTGATTCGTTGGAATACGCACTCCTACCTCTTTCTTTGCTTTTTCTAGGAAAGAAGTTGGTTGATTGAATATATAGATAGAACTCTTTTTTATTCATCACTGGGATCTATGAACTAAACCAGATAGTTATATGAGTGAAACAAAACTGCTTATGAATTCGCAGTAAGAAGATCGAGTCTCATTACCTACGTACGAGAGTAAAGTGGAGCTAAACATAAGCAGCGGAAGCTGTTTACCCCAAGTATCGATTAGCCATCAGGACTTGAAGCGGGCGCAAAAGATCAACTGTATGGAATTTTTACTCTTGTATTTATTACCATACCGAGGATCCACAAAAACTGAGTGGACGGTTAGGAACACCAAGGTACACAAAAGATTAGTAATGGAGATAATGTAACGTATCCAAACGGATATTTTTACATTACATAAAAGGAGTCATAATGAGGGCTTGAAGTTGGTAGAAATGATCAAAAAGTACTTCCCCGTGATCCCGATCCAGAGTATAGCTCCTATCCACTGATTTAAAAATAACTATCAGGAACGAAGTAATCCTTTATTTATATAGTATAGTCCTTCTGAGAAAGAAGAGAAGAACAGGAAGGAAAAATGGATTGACTATTTATTGTATCTTATGGAAAGATCGAGTTAAGTTATTACTGAACAAGAAACTAAGCAAAAAGAATAAAGGATGAGATGGATTCAGAAGTGTACTTTTTATTTGTTATTATCTTATCGCGGACAGAATCCCACTGGTCTAGTTCACTTATGAGCATTTTGATTCATCTTTCTTTTTTCCTATGGTATGCCGATGTAATACCGAAGCATACCTTAGATTTATTCGTGACCATTGAGGAGCCGTATGAAGCTGAGGTCTCATGTACGGTTCTGGAATAGAGATGGGAACAGTGATGTTATCATCGACTATGATTATCTAACAGTTCAAGTACGGTTGATATAGTTGAGGCGCAGTCAAAATATGGTTTTTGGGGGTGGAATCTTTGGCGTCAACCTATAGGGTTCATAGTTTTTATAATTTCTTCACTAGCAGAATGCGAGAGATTGCCCTTTGATTTACCGGAAGCCGAGGAGGAATTAGTAGCAGGTTATCAAACTGAATATTCAGGTATCAAATTTGGTTTATTTTATGTTGCTTCTTACCTCAATTTACTAGTTTCTTCATTATTCGTAACAGTTCTGTACTTGGGAGGGTGGAATCTTCCTATTCCATATATACCAATTACTGAACTTTTCGAAATAAATAAAACTAGTGAAGTCTTTGGAACAACAATTAGTCTCCTCATTACATTAGCTAAAGCTTATTTGTTCCTGTTCATTCCTATCTCAACAAGATGGACTTTACCTAGGCTGAGAATGGATCAACTATTAAATCTTGGGTGGAAATCTCTTTTACCTATTGCTCTCGGTAATCTATTATTGACAACTTCTTCCCAACTTGTTTCGCTATAACAGAATAGGATATTCCAGATTCTTATCCTCTCTCAAGCAAGAGAAAGAAACATCAAATTATTCATGGATATTCACGATATATGTTTCCTATGGTGACTGGGTTCATGAATTATGGTCAACAGACAGTACGAGCTGCAAGATACATTGGTCAAAGTTTCATGATTACCTTATCTCACGCAAATCGTTTACCTGTAACTATTCAATATCCTTATGAAAAATCGATCACATCAGAGCGTTTCCGTGGGCGAATCCACTTTGAATTTGATAAATGCATTGCTTGTGAAGTATGTGTTCGCGTATGTCCGATAGATCTACCTGTTGTTGATTGGCGATTAGAAACAGATATTAGAAAGAAACGATTGCTTAATTATAGTATTGATTTCGGAATCTGTATATTTTGTGGTAATTGCGTGGAGTATTGCCCCACAAACTGTTTATCAATGACCGAAGAATATGAACTTTCCACCTACGATCGTCACGAATTAAATTATAATCAAATTGCTTTGGGTCGGTTACCAATGTCTGTAATTGGAGATTACACAGTTCGAACAATTATGAACTCAACTCCAATAAAAATATCTATGGAGAAACCCCTTGATTCAAGAACGATTACCAATTAAATTAAAAATAAGACTCAGTTTTGATCAAAAGTAGGTAAGTTTCTTTCATGTCAGACAAATAATAACTAGATTTGTGAGGATTATAACTACTTTTGGAATATATAAATATATATAGCCATTATAGCCATAGCCCTTATTTGTTTAATTACAAATATGAAATTACGAACTCTGTTTCGACTAAAGACAAAAGCAAGATTGGCCCGTTCAATTGATTAACTCAATCTACATAAACCCACACCACGCTGGGGTAAGAACTATTAGATATAAAAAAGGGTAACCCACTTTTTCCCGACCAGTAAGATCATGAGATATTTTGACTTATTTATCGCTTATTTAACACATAATGGATTTACCTGCGCCAATACATGATATTCTTTTAGTATCTCTGGGATCAGGTCTTATAGTAGGAGGTCTAGGAGTGGTATTACTTACCAATCCAATTTATTCTGCCTTTTCGTTGGGATTGGTTCTTGTTTGTATATCTTTATTTTATATTCCATCGAACTCTTATTTTGTAGCTGCTGCGCAGCTACTTATTTACGTGGGAGCCATAAATGTCTTAATCTTATTTGCTGTGATGTTTATGAATGGTTCAGAATATTATAATTCTTTTCATTTTTGGACTGTCGGAGATGGATTCACTTCGCTAGTTTGTACAAGTATTTTTTTTTCACTAATTGCTACTATCCCAAACACGTCATGGTACGGGATTATTTGGACTACAAGATCAAACCAGATCATAGAACAGGACCTGACAAGTAATGTTCAACAGATTGGGATTCATTTATCAACAGATTTTTATCTTCCATTTGAACTGATTTCTATAATCCTTTTAGTTTCCTTAGTGGGCGCAATTGCTATGGCTCGCCGGGAATAGATACTTAGAATTGGAAATAAAAAACCAACCAAATAAAATAAAGCAAATAAGGTCTTCCTCCGTGTAATTGTTATCGCATCTATCTGTCCACCCTAAATTGGAATATTGTTCATGAGACATATTTCAAAGTTTTTGTTAGTTCGACGACCCATTTCAGTGTCTTTTTTGGTACTGTATTTCTTATATATATTATATGGATTGATAATTGAATTAGATTCAGTAGAATCTTCTCATTTAATTAATCGAATCAGTTGAATTGTTGTTTATATTGAAATGAATCGAGATTGACGAGGAGTTGGTCAATGATGCTCGAGCATGTACTTGTTTTGAGTGCCTATTTATTTTCTATTGGTATCTATGGATTGATCACAAGTCGAAACATGGTTAGAGCACTTATGTGTCTTGAACTTATACTGAATGCTGTTAATATGAATCTCATAACATTTTCTGATTTATTTGATAGTCGCCAATTAAAGGGAGACGTTTTCTCGATCTTTGTTATCGCTATTGCAGCCGCCGAAGCAGCTATTGGACCAGCTATTGTTTCTTCGATCTATCGTAACAGAAAATCAACTCGTATCAATCAATCCAATTTATTGAATAAATAAAAATAGTCGGTAGTCAGAACCTTTACTCAAATAAAATATATAAAGACATATACGTTATGTCACTCTGTAGAAGTAAATAGACACTTGACTCACGTTATGGATCAATGGATCATAAGCATGGATTAGGAATAAGAGTACAATAAATTTTATACGTTTTATTTCTTTATTATATATAACTATAATTCATTTATAGATTAGCAAAACGTGTATTGACTGATATGACCATGTTTGATGAAAGATAAGAGATCAAAGTATCTTGGGCCT